TCCGACTTCTATCATTGATACTAATAGGAAATGAACCATTATGGCAAAGAAAAGTTTGATTCAGAGGGAGAAGAAGAGACAAAAATTGGAACAAAAATATCATTTGATTCGCCGATCTCCAAAAAAAGAAATAAGCAAAGCTTCGTCGTTAAGTGAGAAATGGGAAATTCAAGCAAAGTTAGAATCACTACCGCGTAATAGTGCACCTACACGTCTTCATCGACGTTGTTTTTCGACTGGAAGACCGAGAGCTAATTATCGAGACTTTGGATTATCTGGACACATACTTCGTGAAATGGTTTATGAATGTTTGTTGCCTGGTGCAACAAGATCGAGTTGGTAAGAATAAAAAAATCTTTTCATTTTTTTATTCATTTTTATGATCAGCGATCATAGGACGGTCCCTTTACCATTCTGTATAAATAGTTTATTCTATTTGTACAGATATGGTGGGGGGGCACATTCAATCTTTGTTTGTCCATTAATTGTCAATTCTTCTTTTTATCGCGGGGTAGAGCAACTTGGTAGCTCGCAAGGCTCATAACCTTGAGGTCACGGGTTCAAATCCCGTCTCCGCAACATTTTTGATAAAAACTGGAGTTCAAGAAGAAGAGGGGTTGCTATACTATCACAGTCAACTCTATAAAATGTTTTGTAATATATATACTAATATACTACTATACTATTAATATTCAGTACAAAAAAAGGCAGGGGCGGATAGCGGGAATCGAACCCGCGTCTTCTCCTTGGCAAGGAGAAATTTTACCATTCAACTATATCCGCATTTTTCTTTTTATCGTACTTGATACGTAATATATCGATTCTATTTATACGGAGCTGTGTCTGATATCTATTAGGGGTAATTCAAAATATATATATAAATATATATAATAGATATGGAATATCTATATATCTTTTTATTCGATATATTTTCTATTATATATTATATATATAATAATATTTTTTTCTATATATAATAGAATTCAAATTACGATTTTATATACTCTTTCTCTTTTCATTTTTTTTTCTTTTCATTTATTTTATATTATTAATGAGTAATATGTAATTAATGTTCGAATTAATTGCAATTTTTCTATTTTCTTATTTTTATATTTATCTTGTTTTTTAGTTTTACTATATATCATATTATATTAAGTATAAGATATAAGATTTTTCCAATAAAATAAGTTTGACCCCTCCCTATAATAATTATGTTTTCGTTTTCTTTATTTGTGGGGTCTTATATATTCCAAATTAATGTGCCTCACAACCCGAAAGAATTCGGGGGGAGGCGTCATTTCGTTTTTTGATCTAGACTGAATAGTTTCAAGAGATGAGAGAATTAAGAATACCCACTAGAAATACTAATCCAATCCATAATGATGTACCGGAAAATACAACATTTTTGTTACTCGACCAACCTTCCGGAGAAGCAAATACAACGGGTACACTAATCAATAAAATGGATGAAGTAGCAATTAATGCAAAAACAGCTAATTGGAAAGCAATAGTCATGTTTCTAATCCTCCAATTTACCAACAAAAGAACTATACCATTTGATCCCCCCACCCCTTCCTTTAATCGACAAAAAATTGGTAATCTAATAAAAAACGCATTATGGAGGGTTTTATCATGAATCCATTGATTTTATATGACACCCCTTTTGAGGCATGGATCGCGGGTAGTTTTTTTTTACTTCACAAAAGGGCATGCTGGATCATGCATATATATACAGATAGAGAACTAGACCAATAGATTCACACTGGATATCTTTACCATAGATAGATAAAAAGGGTATCAATTCGTATGGTCATGTTCTATTCAGTGGAATAAAGATAAAATAGAAATTAGCTTTTGGAGAGATGGCTGAGTGGTTGATAGCCCCGGTCTTGAAAACCGGTATAGTTCGAAACAAAGAACTATCGAGGGTTCGAATCCCTCTCTCTCCTTTTTCTTGGCGAATGCATTTTTTTATTTTCTTGATTTTGGTTGGCTCGGTTTTTTGGGGCTCGGCTAAGTGGTGATATAGCCGAGCCCCAAAAAAGATTAGATAGAAATGAATTGAAAAGAAAATACTTTTTCAATATGATCTGCTCGACTCAACCCAATATGTATAGTAAAATCAAAGTGATTCCTACGTCAAGCATTGGATTTCATGTCTCAATTAAGAGGAGTCATGGAAAGAACAGGTTCAAAATCTCGATCAATTCCTTTTTCAAATCCTGCGGCAGCTGCGCGAGCTCTTCCCGCGTGCCATAAATGACCTACGAATAGGAAGAATCCTAGAACAAAATGAGAAGTAGCTAACCAACTTCTAGGAGAGACATAATTGACTGCATTAATTTCTGTAGCTACGCCACCTACGGAATTTAAAGAACCTAAAGGAGCATGGGTCATATATTCCGCGGAACGACGTTCTTGCCAAGGCTGTATATCTTTTTTCAGTCTACTCAAGTCCAAACCATTGGGACCCCTTAGAGGTTCTAACCAAGGAGCACGC